TTGAAATTTATACTATTTTTTTTCTTTAATCTAAATTTATTTGATTTGTGCATCTGGTTTTAAAAAAAAGTCCCCTTTTTGTGGAAATATTATCCTTGTCTTTGTTTATGTTTCGGATTGGAACAAATTACTATAACGTGTCCCCGCCTGCGGATCAATCGACATTTTTCACAAATTTTACGAGCGGAGGCTCTTATTTTCATATTTGTCATTCCTTTACGTAATCGCGAATCTATTTATTGAAAGAAAATAAGGTTTATTTATTACATTTTTCCATTTTGAATTTCGAATTGTACCCCCCTCCTAAAAAAAAAATAAATAGAAGGTTCTCGTATAATTCGTATATCAGAAAAATTACCATATATAACATAAAATTTCTCCGCCGATTCTTTCTAATCGAGCCTCTCGATCTGTCATTATACCCCTAGAAGTAGAAAGAATTACAATCCCCATCCCCCCCAAAATTCTAGGAATTCGTTGATAATTCAAATAGATTCGTAGACCGGGTGTACTGATTCGTTTTAAATTTAAAATCGTTTTATATGACCCTTTCCTATTTCTTCTATATCGTAGAGTTAAAACTAAAAAATATTTGTTGCTTTCCCTATGTTTTCTGACGTTTTCAACAAAACCCTCCCGTAAAAGTATTTTTACAGTGTTTTCGGTAATGTTAGTAAATGGTATTTGAACCGTTCCCTTTTTATTCATGTCAGCATTTCGTATAGAGGTTATTATGTCAGCGATGATGTCCTTACCCATGATAAACGAAAATTATTGTTGCCCTTTACTTTCCATATAATCAACATGCTCTTTTCTCTATGTTTTTTTCTTATTCTTTTTTTTTTTATAATACTTCGGGTGCTAGTGAGACTATTTTAGTGAAATTTAACTGTCTCAATTCACGGGCGATTGCACAAAAAATTCGAGTTCCTTTTGGATTTCCTTCTTGGTCAATCACAACCGCAGCATTATCATCATAGTGTATTATTATACCGTTACTGCGTTTGAGTTCTTTACAAGTACGTACAATTACAGCTCTGATTATTTCTGATCTTTCTAAGGACGTATTTGGTACTGCTTCCTTTACTACAGCAACAACAATATCACCAATAGAAGCATATCGTCGATTACTAGCTCCTATAATTCGAATACACATCAATTCACGGGCTCCACTATTATCCGCTACATTCAAACGGGTTTGAGGTTGAATCATATAATTTTTTGGTTTGTTCTTTCCAGTTCAAAGGTTGAAGTGACAAAAATATTCTGTGTTCAAAAAAAAAAAAGAAACCTACAATTCCAATTTTTTTGTTTTCATCCTAAAGACCCCTTTCCTTTGGTTCTAATTATTATCCCGAAATAATGAATTGAGTTCGTATAGGCATTTTAGATGCTGCTATTGAAATAGCTTTTCTAGCTATATTTTCTGCGACTCCGCCCATTTCATAAAGTATTTTGCCGGGTTTAACAACAGCTACCCAATATTCGGGGGATCCCTTTCCCGAACCCATACGGGTTTCGGTAGGTCTTACTGTAACTGGTTTGTCTGGAAATACGCGTACCCATATTTGTCCACCCCGGCGAACATTTCGTGACATTGCTCGTCGTCCCGCTTCTATTTGTCTCGATGTGATCCAAGCGGGCTCAAGTGATTGAAGGGCATATCTTCCGAAGCAAATAAGATTACCTCGAAAGGATATTCCTTTCATTCTTCCTCTATGTTGTTTACGGAATCTGGTTCTTTGGGGGTTATAGTTGATGGTTGTTTCTCAATACCATCTCTATTACAAAACCGTACATGAGATTTTCACCTCATACGGCTCCTCACAAATATAAAGAAGCGATTCAAAATATATAATATATATATATGTTTTAAATATATATCCTTTAACTGGTAAAATCCTATACAACAAGATACATATCGTTAATTAATAATATAATAGAATCGCTAGAATCGCTGGATTTTTTGATATTTCATAAAATCTATTGGTCTATTGGAAGTTTGTATATCTTGTTTTGATATATAATTCCGTATGTACTCTATATAGACAATTTTTGCTATCCGTATGGAACTAGATAATGTTGTTATGTTATAAGGTTAGGTTATAACGAATCTTTATTTTTGGTTTTATTATCATATCGGATTGGCAAAAAGAAAAAAAAATCCAAATTTTTGCGGGCGAATCTTTACTCTTTCATTATCAATTTCAGATGTAATGTAGGGTTAGCCCACAACCCTTCAAACAAAGGATTGTTTCTTGGTTCGTTCCGCCATCCCATCTAATGAATCATTAAGATTTGTTTTTTAAAAAATCCTAGGCATTCATAGGTTCCGTCGTTCCCACCGCTTCTCAATTAATGGTTAGGTCTTAATTCTAGAATGGAGCCCCTATTTCAAATTTAAAAGCTTTTATTTCAATAAGATTTTAATTTTTTTTGAATCAACCTTCTCAGTTTTTATATTGACCCGGGACTCTTGATTTATTTGTTCTAGGAAAAA